CTCTATATAACTATTTATTGCAATACAGCTATTCATTAATTTTTTGTTTCTATATATTTATATGAATATTTACTTAATTAAGTATATGTTAAATAACATGAAATAATGCTAGCTAATGAAAATACAAAAATTATTATACATACAAAAAAAAATAAAAGATATGATAATATATCAAATACAACTTTTTCTATGTCAAATTACTAATTTATATTCTATAAATTTATACAACTTAGAGAACTTATAAGAAAATAGTTCTTAAAGAAAACCTATTTCTTTAAAAATAAAATGTATAATTATATATAACCGTTGAGAAAAGTAAAAAACATATAGTAATACTACAATAATTAAACTTAAATACTTTACTTATTAGTAATTCATAATTTTATATAATTATGTAAATTGCTTATATATTTACTTAATTAGTTTGCTTTGGAGAATTTATAATTATGACCATAGCAATTGGACAAGAAAAAAATCGTGGTAGTTTTGATTTAATTGATGATTGGGTAAAAAGAGATCGGTTTGTATTTGTTGGCTGGTCTGGCTTATTACTATTTCCCTGCGCTTATTTAGCATTAGGTGGTTGGTTAACAGGTACAACTTTTGTAACATCTTGGTATACTCATGGCTTAGCTAGTTCTTACTTAGAAGGATGTAATTTTCTAACCGCTGCTGTATCGACGCCAGCTAATAGCATGGGTCATTCTTTATTATTACTTTGGGGACCTGAAGCTCAAGGCGATTTTACAAGATGGTGTCAAATAGGCGGATTATGGGCCTTTATCGCTTTACATGGATCATTTGGATTAATAGGTTTTTGCTTAAGGCAATTCGAAATAGCTAGACTAGTGGGCATAAGACCTTATAATGCAATAGCATTTTCAGGCCCAATAGCTGTATTCGTATCTGTTTTTCTAATGTACCCATTAGGGCAAGCTAGTTGGTTCTTTGCACCTAGCTTTGGTGTTGCAGCTATATTTCGATTCTTATTATTCTTACAAGGTTTTCATAACTGGACATTAAATCCTTTTCATATGATGGGTGTTGCTGGAATATTAGGTGGCGCTTTATTATGTGCAATACACGGCGCTACAGTGCAGAATACATTATTTGAAGATGGTGATGCAGCAGATACATTTAGAGCATTTACTCCAACTCAATCGGAAGAAACATACTCTATGGTAACTGCTAATCGATTCTGGTCTCAAATTTTTGGTGTAGCTTTTTCTAATAAACGATGGTTACACTTTTTTATGCTATTTGTTCCCGTTACTGGATTATGGACTAGTGCTTTTGGTATAGTAGGACTAGCATTAAATTTAAGAGCATATGATTTTGTATCTCAAGAGTTAAGAGCAGCTGAAGATCCAGAATTTGAAACTTTTTATACAAAAAATATATTATTAAATGAAGGTATTCGTGCATGGATGGCTGCACAAGATCAACCTCACGAAAACTTTATATTCCCTGAGGAGGTTTTACCACGTGGAAACGCCCTTTAACAAAAATACTATCATAGGTGGACGAGATATAGAATCTACAGGCTTTGCTTGGTGGTCTGGTAATGCAAGATTAATTAACGTATCTGGAAAACTGCTAGGAGCGCATGTAGCTCACGCAGGTGTTATGGTTTTTTGGACAGGTGCAATGACTTTATTTGAAGTAGCACATTTCGTGCCAGAAAAACCTCTTTATGAACAAGGATTCATTTTAATTCCTCACTTAACAACTTTAGGTTGGGGCGTAGGACCTGGTGGAGAAATTAATAATATTTATCCTTATTTTGTGGTAGGTGTAGTACACCTAATTTCTTCCGCTGTTCTAGGTTTTGGTGGACTATATCATTCACTAATAGGTCCCGACACTCTAGAAGAATCTTTTCCTTTCTTTGGTTATGATTGGCGAGATAAAAATAAAATGACTACTATTCTTGGTATACATTTAATATTATTAGGAATAGGAGCTTTTCTATTAGTCATTAAAGCTTTATTCTTTGGAGGTGTTTACGATACATGGGCTCCTGGAGGCGGAGATGTACGTATTATAAACAACCCCACATTAAACCCATCCGTAATTTTTGGTTATGTCCTAAAATCTCCTTTTGGCGGAGATGGATGGGTAGTCAGTGTCAATAATATGGAAGACTTAATAGGTGGTCATGTATGGATAGGCGTTATATGTATATCTGGAGGGATATGGCATATATTAACTAAACCATTCGCATGGGCAAGAAGAGCATTTGTATGGTCAGGTGAAGCTTACCTATCTTATAGTCTTGGTGCATTATCATTAATGGGGTTAACTGCATCTAATTATGTCTGGTATAATAATACAGCTTATCCTAGTGAATTTTATGGCCCTACAGGACCTGAAGCTTCTCAAGCGCAAGCGTTTACTTTTCTAGTAAGAGATCAAAGATTGGGGGCAAACGTAGCTTCAGCACAAGGTCCTACTGGATTAGGGAAATATTTAATGAGATCACCTAGTGGTGAAATCATTTTTGGTGGAGAAACTATGCGTTTTTGGGATCTAAGAGCACCGTGGGTAGAACCTTTAAGAGGTCCTAACGGACTTGACCTAAACAAAGTAAAAAATGATATACAGCCTTGGCAAGAAAGACGAGCTGCTGAATACATGACACATGCACCTCTAGGATCACTTAATTCCGTAGGTGGCGTAGCAACTGAAATTAACTCAGTAAATTATGTATCTCCTAGAAGTTGGTTAACAACATCTCATTTCTTTTTAGGTTTCTTTTTATTCATTGGCCATTTGTGGCATGCTGGAAGAGCTAGAGCTGCTGCTGCTGGATTTGAGAAAGGAATTAATAGAGAAAATGAAGCTGTATTATCTATGAGACCACTAGATTAGATAAATTATTAATACCTATTCAAACTATTTTCCTTATTTGTTCAAGGAGAATAGTTTTAATGACACTATTAGTCAAAAATTTCAATAAATTCCTATTAAACGTAAAATAGAGACTGAAAAAGATAATTCAACTATAAATATAATAACAAAAGATATCATAGCTAATCTTCCATTCCAATTTTCAGCACCTAAAGAGAAACCCCAGATCCATTGATTACGATACATACATTTCATATTGATGATTAATTATGTGTGTACTATAATAGTAAGGATAACTGTGAAATAGATAAATTCGGTTAATTATACATGCAATTAAATATATATCTCCTTAATCATCCTTTTATTCAAGTATTATCTAATTATATTACAGAAAAAGAGAAACATAACAACTTTATTTACTACCTTAAATCTCAGCAATTAGGTTCTTTTTTAATATATGAAGTTTTAAGAAAATGTATGCATCTAAAAGATGTTTATATAAAAAAAATTAATTATATTCAAGAAATAAAAGTTAATTACCCACTCCAATCTTACTCTATTATTTCAGATCTTACTACATCACATCATATTATAACAAACGCGGCAAAATTACTGCCCTATACAACATTTGAATGTATAAATAATATAAACGATAAAGTAAGCTATAAAAATAATGAGAAAATTATTTTTTTTGAAAAATTTTTATGTAATTATAAAGCTATCAAATCAATTGATTATTTAGTTAAAAATAAGAAGATAAATATAAATCAAATGAAAGTTGCATGTATAATATGTAATAACAAAGTTCTAAGCCAGATAGGAGAAAAATACCCTCGTTTAGAAATATATACCACAAAAATAACTAATTTTTAGTTAAAATAGACTTCTAAATAACAATATCAAAACAGATGAATATCATTACTAACTCATTTAATTTAGTATTTACATCAATAGCCAATTTTTCTGAAATATACTTAATATTAATTTTACTTAAACTCTCTTTAGCTTGGTTTCCTACCGTTAATTGGTACAATGAACCTTTTTGCTCTTTAAATAGATTAACAGATCCCTATTTAAGACTTTTTAGAGGCACTATACCTATCGTTTTTGGCATGGATATGTCTCCAATGTTAGGCATTATCTTTTTACAATGTTTAACTGTAATTTTTAATAACATACGCATTGAATCAATAATATAAGACATTTAAAAATATGGTAAACTTACAGCAAAAACATAAATACTATTAAAAGAAAAATCATGCTTAAAATTAGGCTTAAAAAATTCGGCAGGAAAAAACAACCTAGCTATAGAATAATTGTTATAGACAGTAAAAAAAGAAGAGATGGTAAAGCAATAGAAGAAATTGGTTTTTATAATCCTTTAACTAAAGAAACTAAATTAGATATTACAAAGCTAAAAACAAGAGTTTTATGTGGTGCACAACTAACAAAAATTGTTAAAGATTTATTATATAAAAGCACTAATCAAACACTTTATTAAGGAGAGGTATAAAATTGAGTAAATTTACTTTTAAAATTTTATGGCTTGAAAACAATGTCGGTATAGCTATAGACCATATTATAGGGCATAATTTAAGTCCATTAACATCTTATTTTTTTTGGCCACGTAATGATGCATGGGAAGAATTAAAAAACGAACTTGAATCTAAGCCCTGGATAAATAGTACAGAAAAAATTGAAATTTTAAATCAAGCAACAGCTATAATTAATTTTTGGCAAGAAACAGGTAAAAATAAATCATTAAAGAAAGCACATGAAAAGTTTCCTGATTTCATATTTACAGGAAGCAATTAATACCTATAGATGATTAGAAAATTTTTCAAACTAATCATCTGATACTTTAGATATTATCCAGAATAATCAATGAATAAAGACACAAATATAAAAAAAAATTAGATCTACTGATAATAGCTATTGAAGCAATAGATTCATATACCTTAGATACAGAGTATACTAATAATTGTAATCTTACATTATTCTCAACACGCTCTAACAATCATCTAAGGCATGTTAACTATAATGCAGTAACATTATTAAATACTTATTTAGAATGTATATACTTAATTTATCAAATTATACAAAGACCTTCTTTGCAGAAAATTGTAAATCATATTATATCTACTTATTGTAGTAAGCCAGAAGAGAAATCTGTAAAACAATACATTAATAAATATATATACTATTATAAAAAAACACATCATTATTATAATATAAAAAGCTATAATGACAGACTTAAAATGTATGAAATACCTATATATAATATATATATAATTAGTAAAGCATACAAATATAAGAAAAACTGTCTACAGTATCTTGTCAGATATTTATATTTATAATAGATATAAATTAAACTACTCAAATTCAGATACTATACACTCTGTAGTTAAAATCATAGAAGAGATAGAAGAGGCATTTTGCAAAGCTGAGCGAGTAACTTTAGAAGGATCAATAATACCACAATTATACATATCAACTAAACTACCCTCATTAGCATTATAGCCTATAGAGAAATCACTATTTTTTACTTTTTCTACAACTACAGTTCCATTAAAACCTGAATTTTCTACTATTCTACTTAAAGGAGCAACTAATGCTCTTTGTACTATTAAAGCACCAATGAGTTCTTCACCAATCAAATTATTATTAGCCCATATTTGTAAATCTGCAGATAGATGAACAAAAGTAGCTCCTCCACCGGGCACTATACCTTCTTCAATAGCTGCTTTAGTAGCATTTATAGCATCCTCTAAGCGAAGTTTTTTATCCTTCATTTCAGTTTCAGTTGCTGCACCAACTTTAATAACTGCGACACCGCCAGCTAGCTTAGCTAATCTTTCCTGTAAATTTTCTTTTTCATAATTATTTGTACTGACCTCTAATTGACGCCTAATTTGATCACAGCGCTTTTTAATATTAATATCATTTATATTAGATATAATAGTAGTTGATTCTTTTGTAATTTGTACTCTTTTTGCTTGGCCTAAATCATCAATAGACATAGTGCTAAGAGATAAACCAACATCTTCAGAAATCACTTTTCCTGCAGTCAAAGTACCTATATCACTTAATAATGCTTTTCTTCTGTCTCCAAAACCAGGAGCTTTAACAGCAACTACATTAATTATGCCTCTTAACTTATTGACAATAATTGTAGCTAAAGCTTCTTTTTCAATATCTTCTGCTATTATAAGTAAAGGTCTACCTGTTTTAGAAACCTGCTCTAATATAGGTAATAATTCTTGTTGAATTAAAGTAATTTTTTTGTCTGTCAATAGAATATAGGGATTATCCTGATTAACTTCCATTTTTGACGAATCTGTTACGAAATATGGTGAAATAAATCCTTTATCAAATTTCATGCCCTCTTTAATTTCTAACTGAGTTATTGTAGATTGTCCTTCTTCTAAAGAAATTACTCCTTCTTTACCTACTTGGTTTATAGCATCCGCTATCATATTACCTATATTAATATCATTACCTGCTGAAATAGAAGCTATTTGAGTAATATTCTGTATATCATCAACTGGACGTGAATACTCTGCTATCTTGGATACTACAAACTTTACAGCTTTATCGATACCTTTTCTCAAAATCATCGGATTAGCACCCGCTGCTACATTTTTTAAACCTTGTTTTACAATGGCATGGGCTAAAACCGTTGCAGTTGTAGTACCATCTCCAGCAACATCGTTAGTTTTTGATGCTGCCTGTCTAATAAGTGCAACTCCCGTATTCTCTATCAAATTTTTTAATTCTATCTCTTTCGCAATTGTAACACCATCATTCACTATTTGTGGCGAACCAAATTTTCGTTCTAGAACAACATTGCGGCCTTTGGGCCCTAATGTTACAGATACAGCTTCTGCTAAAATATCCATACCTTTTTCTAAAGCTTTTCGAGCATTATCTTGGTATACAATTTGTTTACTCATAAAATTTATTTTAAATTCCTCAATACATTATAGAAATATAACTATTCAAATTAAAATCAGTTATTTTTATAATCTTATATAATATAAACTGACGAATATTACAATCTAAATAAGCAAAAACCTATTTAATCATATAATAAACAATGTTATACTATAAATACAATAGGGCTTGTAGCTCAGAGGATTAGAGCACGTGGCTACGAACCACGGTGTCGGGGGTTCGAATCCCTCCTTGCCCGATAATATATCTACTAACTTATTACTCTATAAACTATTTTTATGCAAATACTAAGAGGAACCAAAGACATATTAAATGATGAAATTATTTTTTGGCGTCATATATACGATACAGCCTTAAAAGTCTGCTCATTATACAATTATCATGAAATTCAAACGCCTATACTAGAATTAACATCTCTTTTTACAAGGAGCATAGGAAATGATACAGATATAGTAAACAAAGAGATGTACAGCTTCACTGATCAAGGACAACGCAATATCACTCTAAGACCAGAAGGAACTGCAAGTATTGCTAGATCATTTATCACCAATAAATTATATATAAATAATAGTTCTAATAAATTTTGGTATCTAGGGCCTATGTTTAGATATGAAAGACCTCAAAGCGGAAGGCAAAGACAATTTCACCAATTAGGAGTAGAATGTTTAGGTAGTGCTGAACCTATTGCAGATGCGGAAGTTATACGTATAGCTACTAAAATTTTACACCAGCTAAAATTGACAAATTATAAACTTGAAATCAACTCAATAGGTAACCTGGAAGAAAGGCAGCAATATCAATTAGAGCTTCTAATGTATCTAGAAAAGTATAAAAATGACCTAGATCAAGATTCTCAAAAACGATTAGAGAATAACCCCTTACGAATTCTAGATAGTAAGTATGCTAAAACTCAAGAAATTCTTCAACAAGCCCCTATCCTAAGAATGTATTTAGGAAAAGAATCAAAACACCATTTTGATACATTGTGTGATTACTTGAATTCAATGAATATAAAGTATAATATCAACGAAAAATTAGTTAGGGGATTAGATTATTACAATTATACAGCTTTTGAAATTAAATGTAATGAACTTGGTAGTCAAGATACTGTATGTGGCGGTGGAAGATATGACTATCTAATAAAAAGCCTAGGTGGACCTGATACCGCTTCAGTAGGTTGGGCAATGGGTATAGAAAGACTATTGTTAATAATAAATAATCGTTTTCAACCTATACAAATAAAACCCGATATCTATATTGCAACAAAAGGTATGGAAGCAAAACTAAATATTTGGCCTACTTTAAATCTTCTAGAAGAAAATAACATACCATTTGAATTAGATTTACAAAATAATAGTTTTCAGAAACAGCTTAAGAGAGCTAATAAATTAGGTCTTTCTATCTGTCTTCTCATTGGAGAAGATGAAATTAGAAATAATAATATTACCATCAAATATCTCAAAGAACGTAAACAAAAAATAATTAGTTTGAACGAATTAATTCAAGAGATACAAAAATATTCGAAAACTTACCAACAGACCTTGACAATACATAGATAAAAACTGTTACAATATATTTAGGTAATTATATTACTATTGGGGTGTAGCCAAGCGGTAAGGCAGCGGACTTTGACTCCGCCATTCGCAGGTTCGAATCCTTCCACCCCAGTACCAAATTTATTTTAAATACAATAAATTATTTTGAACTTGATGATAATTAATCAGAAGAATCTTGGGAAAGAATTAAGAAGTTTGTATAATCAACATTCAAACTATATTTCTAAAGGCATATAAACATCTATTTTATTATCTATTACTAGTCGATCTTTTATTGAATTTATAGGTAACAATATAATCATCTAATATAAAACTGTTGTTAATTGAAAGAAAATATTAATTGTTTTTACCTCTCCGGCCATGAAAAATATATTTAATTTACTTTATTATTTATTAGGGCTAGCACAACATAATATAATAAAGAATTTATAGTTTTTCTAATACTATTATTTCTTTTTCTTCGATAGCGTCTCTCCCTATTAATATTTAATTATTCGAACTTTTTTAAAACTCTTTCTATATAATCTATGAAACAAAGATAACCTATATACTTCAATCTCTTATAAGATTTTAGATGTCCACTATTTATTGTTTTGGATATCATTAATCATACCTTGGTAATTTTTGGCTATGTGATAGCATAACAAACTCTACCTAAGTATTATACTATGGCTTGTTATTAAGGCATATTTTATTTAAGTTATTTAGACTGTTAGAGCTTTTTAGTAAATTACAAAAGATTGCTCTATAAGGAAAAAAGTTGATTTACAAGAATCAATTATATTATCTACTATAATAATAATTGAATTTCAAAATTTACATTTCACTAACAACTAAATTTAGACATTAACTATGGCATTTATTCAATTTATTCAAGGTATTAATGAAACAGTTGTTGCAGACGTTAAACTAACAAGATCTAAAGACGGCAGTACAGGAACAGCAACTTTTCAATTTAATCAACCAAATATTTTAAAAGCTGATATGGAAAGCAAAGGTAATATTACAGGTATGTATTTGAAAGATGAAGAAGGAGAAATGGTTACTAAAGATGTAAGTGCTAAATTTATTAACGGTGTACCTGAGGCAATAGAGGCTATTTATATAATTAAAAGTCCATCAGATTGGGATAGATTTATGCGTTTTATGGAAAGATATGCAAACGATAACCAATTATCTTTCACAAAAGCTACAACATAATATTATGAAATATATCCATTACATTTAATAATCATAGTGGATATAAATAAATACATAAATAAAATCAATATGAAATTCTCCTGGAAATCATTAAATAAACTCGTTAATCTAACAAGCGTACAAATCAATACCTTAACTAAAAAATTAACATTGGCTGGATTTGAAGTTGAAGAAATTATGTACATAGATTATATAAATGACTATGTAATAAATATCGACATAACAACAAATAGACAAGATGTTGCGTGCATTATAGGTTTAGCAGAAGAAATAAGTGTAATATTAGATATACCTTTAAGGAATCATATATTAAAGACATATACAAAAAATTATAATGAAAAAAATCAGCTGCATTTACAAAAAACTTTTTCTAGTTCAGAATCGATACTAGATATTGCTATTCAACAGATAGAAAACCTTCAAGCTTTTAAATCACCGCTATGGCTAACAAACTATCTCATTATACATGAAATAAAACCTTCAAATACAATATTAGATATTGTCTACTATATTCACAAAAATGGGGCAAGATATATATCTTTGGACTGTAAATCAATTACACAAGAAGCTTTTCAGATAGAGTTAATTAATTCCATTCCAATCGACAAAACAAATTCATTACAAGATACTGATCAGAAGCTACAAACTGAACTACTAAAGTACAATGAACATATTATATCTACTAATGGTCACGATGTTAACAATAAGTATATGTACCAATCTTCAAGTTCTTCAATAATTGTATATAGTATGATACTTGACGCTATATATATAAAAAATAATATTAAAAATAAAGCATCAACAAAACATCTTAAATATATAAATAGAACACATTTTATGAAGGCCTATAGAGAAGCTATTCAACTAATTACTCAATTTACTAATGGAAAGGAACAAATAGAATATAGATACCATAGAAAACAGAAGAAACAAATTATTCATATAGATAAAAATTTAATTTATAATATTTTAGGACCTTTAAATAATCACAAAAGAACTTATTTACCTATTCAAAATATATTTAATATACTTCTAAAACTCCAATTTCAGCCTCAATATAAAAACCACACTTTCACTTTGACTATACCAACATATAGGTCTGAAGATATTCAAAGACCTATAGATATTATTGAAGAAATTGGTAGAATATATGGCTTCAGTCAATTTACAGATAATTTACCAACAAAAAGTAGAATAGGCTATGTAAATAATATTACCAAAAATACACACAAGATAAGAAAAATTTTTAGAGACATAGGATTATCTGAAATTAAGAATTATTCACTACAGAAATATATAGATGAAACATATATTAGTTTATATAATCCATTAATAAAAGATCAATCTAATCTAAGAATTAGCTTACTAGATAATTTAATTCAGACTAAGCAATATAATATAAAACATGGTAATAAAAATATAGAAGGATTTGAGATTGGCAATGTTTTTTATCAAAAGCATAATCACTCTTTTCACGAGACTACAAGTCTCGCAGGTATTTTAGGTAATAGAAACTTTGCAAGACAATCATGGTCAAGTTCTGAACATGGATTAACTTGGTTTCAAGCTAAAGGTACTATGGAAGAGTTTTTTGATAGACTTCAAACAAAGATTGAATGGGCATCTATTATTCATATTCAAAACGATTACAAAATTAATAATTGCTACAACTTAAATATATACAATCAAAAGAATTCAGCCTTATTATATAATATATTTACTAAAGAACATATAGGTATATTTGGAGAGCTCAAGAAAAAGCTTAATGATAAATTAAATAGTAATCATAAAACTTACATATTTGAAATAAATGTAAATGCTTTGTCGAAAGCTATAAGAAAAAATCATCACTTGAAATATATAGTTAAACCTTACTCACATTATCCAAGTGTTACCCGAGATGTATCAATAAAATTAAAATCAAACTTAAATATTAGCTACATTAAACAATCAATTTTTAAAGGTTGCTCTAAATTAATAGAATCTATAGATATATTTAACGAATATATAAAAATTACAGATGGTAGTAAAGAAAAATACGTAGGTATCAGAATAACATATAGGGCACAAAATAGAACTCTAAACGATAACGACATTATAAATATTGATAACCAAATAAATAACATAATAAACCTATATATATAACCACCATCACGCTTTGAGAGTAAGTCATAAGCCGGATTCAGTTCTTTAATAAAAATATTATATACTAAAGGGTAGTTATTAATCTATAGTTTTATTAAAAACTTTATGCAGTAAATATAACAAATATAATAACACGTGAAATGTTAGATAACACTTACACTTATATTAGATCACTTTACTCTTAAGTAGGGGTTTACCTAGCAAATATCTTAATAATATTTCTGGTAAGCTCTTACCTTACCTTTGCATCCTTACCATATAATATATAGGCGGTTTATTTCTGTGGCACTTTCCTCATAGTTACTTATATTGTTGACTATACAACTACTAATATCTAAATAGAGACCGGACTTTCCTCAAAGTTGTAAAAACCTTGCAACTACCTACGCTTACTCTGCAAAAAATAACATAATCAATTGAATCAAAAAAAGCAACTATTTTATATATGATAAAGAAACATAAATTCACAGAAAAAAAATTTGTATCTATGTTAAATAAATATAATTATAATCTACATTTAGGCGATATTGTAGCAGGTACTATTTTTCATTTAGAAAATCAAGGATGTTTAGTAGATATAGGTACACATATAGCTGGCTATTTACCCCATGGCGAGGCATTATTATATAATAAACCAAATTCTACATTTATAAACTTAAATAATCAAATAACAAGAGATTTTTTTATACTTGCATACCAAAAACATTCTCAACAAATTTTATTGTCTATTAAGAGATTAGATTATATAAGAGCATGGAAAAGAATTAAACAACTATATATAGAAGATATTATCTTAGACGCTCCCATAATTAATATTAATAAAGGAGGAATTATAACTTACATAGAGGGATTACAAGGATTTATACCAAAATCTCATTTAGCACACGATTCTGAATTTTACTCAAATCAACAAAAGATAAAGTGCCAATTATTAATGATTGATGAAAAAAGTAACAAATTGATTTTAAGCAATAAACGAGCTATGCTAGCATTAACAAAAGATAAATTCAAAATAGATCTAATCGTAGAGGGCAAAATTATTGCAATAAAGAAATACGGTGTATTTATTGAAATAAATAATATTATTGGTTTATTACATATTTCAGAAATTGGATATGAATATATAGACAACTTAGATAATCTGTTTACTATCGGTAATTATATAAAAGTAAAAATAATTCATATAGACACAAAACAAGGCCGACTATCTGTTACTAAAAAAGGTCTAGTTTAGCCTCCACCTACAATAGTAATAACTTCTACTTTATCGTCTGATTTTAAGATAATACTAGGAAAATTATCATTAGATACTATCTTGTGATTATACTCAATAATAATAGAATTAATATCAAACTGATAATATACTAATAAATCATATAAAGAAGTTTCAGGAAAACAATTTAAAGGTCTGCCATTTAAAATAATTGTATTATATACCAAACTCATAATTTATACCAAGTTAGTAGACTAAATGAAAAAAAAATATTATACTAATATGATAATATATATGGCGGGTGTAGCAAGAGGTTAAGGCAATGGATTGTGACTTCATTATTCGCGGGTTCGACTCCCGTCATTCGCCCTATTTTTCAAAAAATTATTTACTGCAGCAAATTTTACTAATTGTGTTCTATTTTTAGTATTTGTTTTTAAAAATAAACGACTTACATATTTTTCTACTGTTCTTAAGTTTAAGTTTAATTTAACTGCTATTTCTCTATTCATTAAGCCCTGATAGACTAACTTAAAAACCTCTAATTCTTTACGAGTTAAAATAATATCTTGTTGCTTAATACAAAAAGAGTTTTTATCAGCCGAATTCGCTTGTATCATTAAGTCAAAGTTTTTTAGTAAATTACGTACTATAGATAAAAGCTCAGCTGGACTAAAAGGCTTAACTAAATAAGCACTACAACCCAGATCATACCCTTTAATCCTATCATGAGTCATACCCTTTGCCGTAAGAAAAATTATAGGTATGCAAGAGAAACTAGGATTTAATCGCAATAACTTAATTAGATAATAACCATCCAAGTTAGGCATCATTATATCTGTGATTATTAAATCAAAACATTGCTCCTGTAAAGCTTGCAAAGCCTTCTGAGCTGTACTTTTAAATACTACATTAAAACCTTCGCTTATTAGATAACTAGCAACGGATCTTATTAAGTCTAAATCATCATCTACTAGTAATATATTCTTTTTCATTTGTATATTAATTAATATATATTAAAAATTAATCTCTATTAAAATCATGAAATGGTTAAACAAATTATCAGAATTAAAAATCTCTTTTCACACTTTTAAACTCAATAATAATGATTCTATCATATACAATAAATCATCTAATGCAAAATCTTTTATAGTAATATCTGGCTCGTTATATCTACAAAAAATATTTCTTAATGGAGAGAAATTATGTATAGCTATTTTAACAAAAAATACTTTACTAAACTTAGATTCCACAACTATAAATAAAGCATCGTACTACTACCAACTAGTATCTTTAAATACAAGTTATATCATTAGTCTACATACTAATAATTTATCTACCAAAAAGATACAACATGTCAATCTAATATTAAATTTAAATAAAGGATATTATAAAACTCTGATAGCATATGAAATAATGATTCATGTATTAGCTCATAAGTATATTAAGTATAGAATTATTCAACTATTACTTTTCTTATCAAAAGAAGAAGGACATATAATCAACAATACAGTTATTATACCATTTTATATCAATCAATCTACTATAGGTAATATAGTAGGAAGTAATAAGAATACAGTTAATAAAATTATTAAAGCCTTAGAAACACAAAAAATTATTTGCTATTCAAATCATACAAAAAGAATTATTATCCAAGACATCATAGCTCTAAATAAAACTAAGCTCATACTATAAATCTTATAAATATATACCCATAAAAAATATGCATGTTATAATATTGATTATATGAAATAACTGTTAGCCTAAATGCAAAATTATTAATAAAATAAAATTATGGGAAAAGTTTATGATTGGTTTGAAGAAAGATTAGAAATTCAAGCCATTGCTGATGATATAACTAGTAAATATGTACCTCCACATGTTAATATTTTTTATTGCATTGGTGGCATAGTATTTACATCATTTTTAATTCAAGTTGCTAGTGGCTTTGCAATGACTTTCTACTATAGACCAACAGTAGCTGAAGCATTCTCATCTGTTGAATATATTATGACTGATGTTAATTTTGGTTGGCTAATTAGATCTATTCACAGATGGTCAGCAAGCATGATGGTTTTAATGCTAATATTACACGTCTTTCGTGTTTACTTAACAGGGGGTTTTAAAAAACCACGTGAATTAACTTGGGTTACTGGCGTTATATTAGCTGTTTTAACAGTTTCTTTTGGAGTAACAGGGTATTCACTACCCTGGGATCAAATAGGTTATTGGGCTGTAAAAATTGTAACGGGTGTTCCTGAAGCTATACCAATAGTTGGTAGCAGTATAGTTGAATTATTAAGGGGTAGTGTTAGTGTAGGACAAAGCACATTAACACGTTTCTATAGCTTACACACCTTTGTACTACCGCTACTTACAGCAGTATTTATGCTTATGCATTTTCTTATGATTCGTAAACAAGGTATATCAGGACCTTTGTAAAATATAAAAAGCAATAAAAAATACCCATTAATAATTAAATAAAAGAGGTTCAATATGTCTATTATAAAAAAACCCGACTTAACTGATCCCAAATTACGCGCTAAGCTAGCAAAAGGTATGGGACATCATTATTATGGTGAGCCTGCTTGGCCTAATGACCTATTATATATGTTTCCAGTTGTAATTCTTGGAACCATAGCTTGTGATGTTGGTTTAGCTATTTTGGAACCTTCAGTTATTGGTGAACCTGCTAATCCTTTTGCAACACCGCTAGAAATTTTACCAGAATGGTATTTCTTCCCAACATTTAATTTACTTAGAGTAATACCCAATAAATTAATTGGTGTTTTATCTATGGCATCTGTACCTGCCGGATTAATAACTGTACCTTTTATTGAGAATGTCAATAAATTTCAGAATCCTTTTCGTAGGCCTGTTGCAACATCTATATTTTTAGTAGGAACGGCAATAAGTATTTGGCTTGGTATAGGTGCTACTATGCCTCTATCGAAAGCTCTTACTTTAGGTATATTCTAAATCAAAGCTAAAATAAATATTTAAATGCGTTAACAACTAGTCATTCTATACCATAAAAGACTAGTTGTAATATACAAAAAATACTATTTTATAGAAACTTTAGCTCCTGCTTCTTCTAATTTAGCCCTAATATTCTCTGCTTCTTCTTTAGAAGCACCTTCCTTTAAAGATTTTGGTGTTGATTCTACTAAATTCTTTGCCTCTTTTAAACCTAAACCTGTTAAAGAACGTACGACTTTCAGTATCGCTATTTTTTTTGAAGATGGTACTTCATCTAATACAACATCAAATTCTGTCTTTTCCTCTTCTACCAGATTATTGCCAACTCTATCAGAATTTGGTATAACAACCATACTGCTAGATTGAGTTACTGATGCATCAACATCAAAAGTACTTTCTATTTGTTTAACTAATTCAGCAGCTTCTAGTAGAGTTAATAACTTTAACTCATCTATAATATTTTCTATTTTAGTAGACATAAAAATCAAAATATAATAATAACTAATAAATACAATAAGCTTTTCTTCATAAAATCACTAATTATCTTTTATTAAATTTATATCTATAGGTATAGATGGACCCATTGTACTAGATAAATAGACTGACTTCCAGTACTTACCTTTAGAACCAGATGGACGATTTTTATCAACTGATTCTTGAACAGCTTGAAAATTAAGATTTAAATCATCTACAGAAATTAATTTCCCTATTGGTATATGGATAATACCTGTACGATCTATTCGATATTCTAACTTTCCTTTCTTAAATTCTTGAATAGCCGACTTTAAATCATTACTTACTGTACCTGCTTTAGGTGAAGGCATTAACCCCCTAGGACCCAATATTTTTCCCAGCTTAGCAATTAATAACATCACATCTGGTGTAGCTATTAACTTATCAAAATTCAAATGCCCTTGAAATATATTATCTATTAAGTCTTCAGATCCTACTATATCAGCACCTGCCTCAAGAGCGTCGTTTATTTTTTCTCCCTTAGTAATAACAGCTATTCTTACTTCCTTGCCTGTTCCTTTCGGCAAGACTACCGTTGATCTTAATTGTTGATCAGAATATTTAGGATCTAAGCCCAAAACAGCATGAATTTCGACAGTTTCCACAAAATTCAAAGTTGTTGAAAAAGATTTCATTAAAGAAAAAGCTTCTAAAGGAGAGTAAAATTTAGACTTATCTACTTTTTGAGCTATTTGCTGAAAACGACGTGAATATTTACGCATTGTTATAATTTTACACTTTTTATCTTAATTATAAATTATTAAGCAATTATCTTAACACCCATACTATTAGCAGTACCAGATACTATAGACATTGCTTTTTGGACATCATTAGTATTCAAATCTTGCAATTTTACTTCTGCTATTTCTTGCAATTGCTTCAAAGAAATTGACCCTACCTCTTGAGAATTAGGTTGACTTGAACCTTTTGAGATTCCTGCTGCCTTTGCTATCAGAACAGAAGCTGGAGGTGTTTTTAAAATAAATGCAAAACTTCTATCTTCATAAATAGAAATTTCAACTGGAATTACTAAACCTACTTTATCTGATGTTTTAGCATTATATTCTTTACAAAACATCACAATATTAGCACCATATTGGCCTAAAGCAGGTCCTACCGGAGGAGCTGGTGTTGCTTTACCTGCTGTTAATGCTAACTTAACAATACCTAGAATCTTTTTAGCCATACAACTTTAAATTTATTAAATAAATATTTATATAAACACCCTTAATCTAATTATTACTTAACAATAGATACAAAGGTTATTATATGCATTATTAAGTATTTTTCCAATACTTTAACTTATATGTATAAAACATTTATCACGCCTTGAAGGACTTGAACCATCGACATTAGGTTTTGGAAACCTACGTTCTACCAACTGAACTAAAGGCGTACTAAAGTTAGTATAACACTGAATCTAATATAAAAAAGTATATATTAATGTACTTATATAATAAAGTTTAAAGAACTATCAATATAACTAAAATAATATTTATGCTGAATCCATATTTAAAAAATATCAAACTGAATAATCACGAATATAAACTATATTCACGACAATTAGTACTTAAGTCTATAGGAATAGAAGGACAAAAGAGATTGAAGTCTGCCAAAATTTTATTTATTGGTGCTGGTGCACTAGCATCTTCTGCCATCACTTATTTAGCAGCATCTGGAATAGGATGTATAGGTATAATAGATAAAGACAAGGTAGTAAAATCTAATCTAAACAGGCAGATAATACATAATCATTCTTATTTAAATCAACCTAAAGTTGATTCTGCAAAAAATATGATTAAAAAAATCAATTGCCTGTGTAATGTCATTATATATAATGAAAAATTATCCTGTTTTAACTACTTAGACATAATTAAAGAATATGATCTTATAATCGATAGTTGTGATAATTTCGAAACACGTTACCTAATTGATAAAGCATGCTATAAATTACATAAAATACACATATACGGTGCTATACAAGAATTTGAAGGTCAAGTAAGTGTATTTAATTATAAAAATGGACCTAGATATCAAGAAATATATCCACCATATTTAAATTTACGAGATACTTCTTGTAATTTATTAGGTGTTATAGGAGTTATTCCAGGCATAATAGGTATCTTGCAAGCAACAGAAGCTATGAAAATTATTTTAGGTATTGGTAAAACTTTAAGTGGGTATCTCCTAATATATAACAGTTTGAATATAACCTTCAAAAAAATCAATATAAAATATAGAAATCCTATAAAATTCAAAGATTATAATAACAAAAATAATTTAATACCTACGATCGATTCTTCCATTATAAAAACTACTACTTTAACTTGCTTATTAACTCAAAAAAAGAGTCCATTCTTAATTATAGATTTAAGACAACCAAGTGAATTTCATTTAAGCCACGTACGTAAATCAATTAATATACCTTTAATGAATTTGAAATCAGAAAAGACTTTGTCTTTTATTAAAGATAGTTCCATAAAGAAAAATATAATTATTTATTGTAATAGATATGCTAGATCTATTTTAGGCTCCAAAATATTAAATATATACAAAATCAATAATACTATATTAATAGGAGAATTAGATGAGTAAATACCTAAAAAATATCTAGCTGTCTAATTCTTAATTACCAAATAAAGATATATCATATTCTTTAAAGATTTTATATAATAGAATAAAAATATAGAGGTATAAGATTATGGCAAAAGGTATTAATATTATTCTCAAACAAAATCATAAAACATTAGGGAAAAGTGGTGAATTAAAAACAGTAGCCAAAGGATTTGCAAGAAATTACTTAATCCCTCAGAATATTGCTGAAGTAGGTACTAAAGGGAGAATAAAGCATTATATGATGTTAAAGAGTATAGAAAATAAAAAATTAGAAGAAAAAGAATTAAATACTATTAAAATTCAAAAAAATTTAGAACAAGTTAAAATTAAATTAAGAAAAAAAGTAAGCAACCAAAAAAGTGAGAATATTTTCGGAAGTATTACAGATAAAGAAATTATTGAACAAATTTTTCATGCAACAGGCATAGAAATAGAAAAAAAACAATTAAGCATTCCCAATATCAAAAATGTTGGTAGCTATCAAATCCAGGTAAACATTACAAATAATATACAAGCTAATCTAACTTTACAAATACTTCCTGAAACTATATAGTTCAAATACTAAGTATCCAACAAATAAGCTTTAAATTTATGCCTATAAACTATTAATTAATTATTTAGTAATCAATCTATATAAAAATTAAATTTTTTTATTTTTTATATAAATTGATAATTTAGATATAAAATATATAAAATAAGAATAGATATAATCTATGTATAAGAAAAACAATTATTATGTTGGACCTCATAATTGCTTGGCAGAAGAAATTTTACTAGGTACTATGCTTATTCATCCTAATTTATTTCCCAAAATTTCAAAAATAATTCAAATTGATTCTTTTTTCTTAGAGTGTCATCAAATTATTTATCGAAATCTTCTTTCCTTAAATAAAGAAAACAAACTAGATCTAATAAATCTTTTATATTCACTATATAATAATGAACTTCTTCAATATATAGGAGGAATAACAAAAATAATAGATATAATGAAACAAAGTCAAATATTCATATCATCTATTAATATAAATATTTATGCTAAAGAACTAATTAATATTATTAATATAAATTATACTAAGAGATTAATGATTCAATATGGGCATAATATAATTCAATTAGCATTAATTAAAAAATTACCTAGTTATTTATTGTATAATAAAGCTACATATTATCTAAACTTTACTGTTAATAAGATTCCAAAGGAAAATCTTGATAACTTTAAAGATTTAATAGGGCAATTTTTACTTAAATCAGCAATAGAGCAAAATGCTGTTAGCACAAAAATAACATCTAAAAAGCTGTCTTATGGTTTTAGACAAATTGATAGAATCACTAACGGTTTATCTAATGGAGATTTAATAATTATAGCAGGACGTCCATCTATGGGGAAGACCTCTTTCGTCATTAATATAGCGTATAATTTAATATTAAAATACACTATTAGTCTTTGTATATTTAGCCTAGAAATGTCAAGACATCAGATTCTCAATAAATTAATATCTATAGCATCTAAAATTTCTACATCTAAAATTACAGCAAATAATATAACTAAAAATGAATGGCGTTTACTTAAAACCATTTGTAAATTTTTTTTGCGTCACGAAGTATATATCTATGATACATCAAATACATCGATTGATTATATAATATATACATGTCAGATCTTAGCTAAAGACAATTATTCTAATCAAGTCGTGATTATAGACTACTTACAACTTATACAAACAGAACAAAAATATAATACAAATCGCTCACAAGAATTAAGCTATATAACTAGAAAATTAAAGATATTAGCTCAGCAATTAAATATACCTATACTTGTTCTATCTCAATTAAATCGTAGTATTGAAAATCGCATTAATAAGAAACCTTTATTATCTGATTTACGAGAAAGTGGCTGCATAGAACATACTAAACTAATCAACATATACAAAAATAATTTAATACACTTTAAATATTTATTAAAATACAAACAATATGACTTACTCTATAATAAACATATAAGTAAAATTCATATTTCATATAAATATAATTATCAGTTAATATCAAATAATACTACTATTACTACAACACACAATCATCTTTTACTATACAACAATTATTGGTTATCTCAAGATACTATATTAGAACAGAACTTAATTTATAAATACAATGAGAATATACAATATATTCATACTATTGATATTAATTTTTTTAATAATTCACGAGTTTACGATATTGTTATACCTAGGTACAGATATTTTACAAACAACAGTATTATTGTACATAATTCTATTGAACAAGATGCAGATATTGTTATGATTTTGCACAAAAATTCCATGGACAATAAAACATATGGTTACGAAAACTCTATTAATATAGATATAACAATATGCAAAAACCGCAATGGGCCGACTGGCTTATGTAACTTTTTATTCTATCCCTATAGTACATACTTTGAGGATCTTAAAGGAAATCTTAAAGGAAAATAGTATTATATATTTATATTGTATTTTTTTACCGATTTTGTTAAGATAGATAGAAATGCCGGAATAGCTCAGTTGGTAGAGCAGTGGACTGAAAATCCTCGTGTCACCAGTTCAAATCTGGTTTCTGGCACTATTTTATTAATTAAAAAACCGTACGATTATACGGTTTTTTAATTTTAGATCACATTCTTACGAAGACAACATTTCTAATTTTTCTCCTAATAGTACAATAACATTTCCTTCATCAGTAACATCAACAACTGCCCTATCACCTGCTTTAATTTTGCCAGAAAGAACCTCTTCTGCCAAGCTATCTTCCAATAATCTCATAACAGCCCTACGTAGAGGTCTGGCACCGTAACTAGGGTTATATCCTTCATCAACTAAGCGATTCTTGAATCTTTCAGTAACCTCTAACTCTATTTCTTGCTGCCTAATACGATCAAATACTTCTTTCAACATAAGATCAGCTATTTCCCTAACTTCATCTTTAGTTAATTGTCTAAATACAATAATTTCATCTAAACGATTAAGAAATTCCGGTCGGAAATACTGCTTAAGCTCTTCATTAACAAGTGATTTTATTCTATTATACTGAGATTCTATCTGTGACTCACCTAATTCAAATCCCAAACTACCTCCACCTTTTTCAATAACTTTTGAACCTATATTAGACGTCATTATTAAAAGAGTATTTTTAAAATCAATTGTCCTACCCTTCGCATCGGTTAAACGACCATCTTCTAAAATCTGTAGTAGTAAATTAAAAATATCTGGATGAGCTTTTTCTATTTCATCAAATAGAATAACTGTATATGGCCTTTTTCTTACAGCTTCAGTTAAGTAGCCACCTTCACTATAACCTACATAACCAGGGGGTGAACCTATTAACTTAGATACTGTATGACGCTCCATATACTCAGACATATCAAGCCTGACCATTGCTTCCTGAGCACCAAAAAAATATGAAGCTAAAGCTTTTGTTAATTCTGTTTTTCCTACACCAGTTGGCCCAGAAAAAATAAAGCTAGCAATAGGCCTATTAGGATTTTTCAAACCAACTCTAGCTCTCCTAATTGCACGAGAAACAGCTACTACAGCTTCATCTTGACCTATTATTCGGCCATGCAATGTTTCTTCCATATGCATTAACTTTTCAGACTCACTCTTAGTTAGTTTTGTTACAGGTATACCTGTCCAAAAAGCAACTATTTCAGCAATATCTTCTTCTGTAACTATTGGATCCTCTATCTGTAAATCTGGCTCTGTTTTTTTACTTTGTGCAATAGCTGCTATTTGAGCTTTAATTTCCATTTCTCTTGTTCTATATTGTTCCGCCTTCTCATATTTTTGTGCTCTTATAGCTTCATCTTTTGTTTTTAAAACTGTTCTAAGTTCTTTATCCAATTCCCTGGCTGCAGGAGGCAATTGAGAATTCAATAATCTCACACGCGAACCTGCTTCATCTATTAAATCTATCGCTTTATCAGGAAGAAAACGATCTGATATGTACTGATTTGCATACTTAGCTGCTGCTGCTAAAGCACCATCAGACATTTTTAATTGATGATGTTTTTCATATCTATCACGTAAACCAAATAATATTTCAATTGTTTCTTCAACACTTGGTTCACCAACTAAGACTGGCTGAAAACGTCTTTCTAAAGCAGCATCTTTTTCTATATGTTTTCTATATTCTTCTAAAGTTGTTGCACCTATACACTGTAATTCTCCTCTAGCCAAAGCTGGTTTTAACAAATTAGCTGCATCAATAGCACCTTCTGCAGCACCAGCTCCTATTAATGTATGAACTTCATCTATAACTAAAATGACATTATTAGCGGACTTGATTTCATCCATAATTCTTTTTAGTCGCTCTTCAAATTCACCTCTATATTTGGTTCCTGCAACTAGTAAACCTACATCTAAAGTAACAACTAATTTGTCCTCCAAAATCACAGGTATATCACGATTTGCTATACGCTGGGCCAAGCCTTCAGCAATAGCTGTTTTACCTACCCCCGGTTCACCTATTAAGACTGGATTATTTTTTGTTCTTCGGCCTAAAATTTGAATAACTCTTTCAATCTCTTTTTGTCGACCTACTACTGGATCTAATACACCTTCTACAGCTAATTCAGTCAAATTTGAGCCAAATTCTTCTAATGTTGGTGTTTTACTTCGTGCTTGAAGATTGCTATTTCCATTTGTATTAGCTTCAGCATTATCTCCTAACATTTGAATAACTTCTGTTCTTATAGAAGATACGTTAACAGCTAAATTTTCTAACACTCTTGCAGCTACACCTTCTCCTTCTCTTACTAATCCCATTAGAAGATGCTCTGTACCAATGTAGTTATGACCCAACTGCCTAGCTTCTTCTAGAGACAATTCTAAAACACGTTTTGCTCTAGGAGTAAAAGGTATTTCAACAGCTACAAAGCCTGAGCCTCTACCTATAATTTTTTCTACTTCTATTCTCGCATCTTTTAAATTTACATTCATAGATTTTAGAACTTGAGCAGCTATACCCGTACCTTCACCTATTAAGCCTAGTAATATTTGTTCTGTACCAACAAAATTATGACCTAATCTTCTAGCTTCCTCTTGAGCTAGCATAATTACTTTTATAGCTTTTTCTGTAAAGCGTTCAAACATAATAAATAGAGCTAGAAATAAATTAAATTAATTACCTTTGATACTTATAGATAATAACATATATATATTAATAACTTAATAGTATATACAAAATTCTTTTGACAAAAATTTAGACATATGTATATTAACTAGAAAATTTTTAACCTATGAAATAAATTAAATAACACCTGTAATTATTTTTACTCCAGAAAAATCAGTCACTTAAAATATAAACCGATTAAAAGTATTTAGAGCTTAGCATAAAACTACGATAATTATATCTTCATTAAGTTAATTTACAACCTATCCTAATATAGAAGAACTAATACTAAACAGTATTAAGCTCCAAATACATCAAGTAATAAAGTAAATCAGTAGACTTAATATATAATATACTAGTTGATATTAATAATAATGAACATTATATATTTAATATCTTAGCAAAGAATTTAGTTAGTTGATTCATATGAAGTGTAGAGTTGTTAGATCTCTTAATTTCTAATAGAAACCAAAGAGTAAAATAATATTTATTAATATGATATGCATATAAGATAATTTATACATTATTTGATATACATAGGTTACTTATAATTTCGAGATAAAATAACAAAAAACTCAGATAAAAAAAGAAAAAATCATAAATAATATTTAGATTATATTATCTAAGCATTGACGAATAATACTTAAATTGCATACAATAAAAAAAAATTTTATATTTTTGATTAAAATTTACATGAAAATTAAACATAGCAATACTATTATACGGAGTATAGAAAAACAGTTTATAAAAGACGAAATGCCCTTCCTAGAAGTAGGTGATAGTATACAAATAAATGTACTCATTAAAGAAGGTAATAAAGAACGCATACAAATATCTGAAGGTGTCATTATCTCTATAAATAGTAATCATTTAAATACAACCATAACTATTAGAAAAGTTTTACAAAGTATTGGCGTAGAGCGTGTATACTTAATACATTCACCAAGAATTACTAATATAAAAATCACTAAAAAAGCTAAAGTAAGAAGAGCTAAACTATACTATTTAAGAGGTAGATCTGGCAAAGCAACAAGACTAAAGCAGAGATTTAACTAAAATATCAATATTACTTTTTATATAAATTATAAAAAGCAGTTTTAAGGATATATAACTCAGGTGGTTAGAGTATCACGTTGACATCGTGAAAGTCACTGGTTCAAGTCCAGTTATATCCATATATACAGCATCAAAAAATTGCTTTTTGAGTAAAAATTTGATATGCTTATTTAAGGGTCGGTGCCCGAGTGGTTAATGGGGGCGGACTGTAAATCCGCTGGCTTCGCCTACGTTGGTTCAAATCCAACCCGGCCCAATAGTAAATAGTAATTAACTTATAGCCCTTATAGCTCAGTGGTAGAGCGTCTTCTTGGTAAGAAGAAAGTCATGAGTTCAATTCTCATTAAGGGCTTAATGCCTAAATTACTAATTAAAAGATTAAGCAGACATACTACTTTTTTGTACATATTTTGCCACGCCTATCATTTGCGAATTACTTTTACCTGGAGCCACCATAGGATAACAATTTTCTTCTTGCTTGACTTGACAATCTAAAACAATAGGACCCTTTTCTTTTAAAGCTCTTTTTATGATTGCATTTAAATCTTTACGATTTTTTAGTTTAATGCCTTTAATACCAAAAGATTCAGCCAAACTTATAAAATCAGGTGAACCTTTTTCCATATTAGAGTGTGAATACCTCTCTCCATAAAAAGCTTGCTGCCATTGTCTAACCATACCTTGCCATTTATTGTTAATAATAATTATTTTAACAGGCAATTGATATTGAGCTATAGTAGCTAGCTCCTGAATATTCATCTGAAAACTTGCATCACCTGTAATACAAATTACCTCTTTATCCGGGTTTGCTACTTGTACCCCAATTGCTGCTGGTAAGCCATACCCCATTGTACCTAATCCCGCACTTGACATCCAATGGCGAGGCAATACATTCACAAATTGTGCTGCCCACATTTGATGTTGACCAACATCAGTTGTAAAGTAAGCTTCTTTACTTAATTTAGATATTTGTGAAATAACTTCTTGTGGGGATAAATAATCCACAGTTTTCGGGACAAGTAAAGGGTATTGCTGTTTCCATATATTAATTCTTTCATTCCATGATCGTGTTTGCTCTATAATATGAGTTATTTGATATATATTAATATATTCTAAAACTTGACCTAAAATATTTTTAACATCCCCTACTATAGCTATTTGAGGGATTCTATTTTTACCCAATTCAGCAGCATCAATATCTATATGTATTACTTGTGCATTACAAGCAAATTCATCCAACTTACCTGTAACTCTATCATCAAAACGAGCACCTAAAGCGATTAGTAAATCACATTCACTAACTGCATAATTAGCATAAGCTGTACCATGCATACCTAACATTCCTAATGCAAGTTTATGATCTTCGTCTATAATACCTTTACCCATCAATGTGGTTGTTATAGGTATTTTAAAATGATTAGCTATCTCTAAGACTTCTTGATGAGCTTGTGCAGTTATAGCACCTCCACCAATATAAAGTAAAGGTTGACTTGATTGAAGCAGTAAATTAACAATTCTTGTTATTTCTTGACTTTTAGCCTTTGCAAAAGGTCTACAACCAGGTAATTGAATATTATTAGGTTCAACTGGTTCATAGCAAAATTTTTCTAAACCTACATCTTTAGGTATATCAATTAATACTGGTCCAGGACGACCATGAGTAGAAATATAGAAGGCTTCCGCTACTATACGAGACATATCTCTTGGATCCCTAACAACATATGAATGTTTTACTATTGGTAAAGTGATGCCAAAGATATCAACTTCTTGGAAAGCATCCGTTCCCATAAAAGGCCTTGCTACTTGTCCCGTAATTAAAACTAAAGGTACTGAATCCATTTGTGCAGTTGCTATACCTGTTACTAAATTTGTTGCTCCTGGACCAGATGTTGCAAAACATACACCGACTTTCCCTGTAGATCTAGCATATCCATCTGCTGCATGACATGCTCCTTGTTCATGTCGAGATAGAATATGTTGGATTAGACCTTTCCGTTCCCACATATATAATTCATCATATATAGGTAATATAGCACCACCAGGATAACCAAAAATATAGTCAACATTATGCCTAACTAAACTATCCATTAAAGCAAAAGACCCTGTAAATTGACGATTAGTATTTGTATCTTCCATAAATAAAAAATTTCAGATAAGTATGTATTAATATTAAAATAAAGAGAAGAAAATAAGAAAGAGAGACTAGTAGCTATATATATATTATATATGTTCAATTTTTACTATTTTTTTCTTGTGATTTTTTAACTTATTTCTAACATAAGCCTTAATACTATATATATAAAGTATAGTACAGCTAAATTTGAGATTGTCATTAGTGCAAGCTTTTTTTTGTTATCTAATGACTTAAAAATAGGTTGAAAAGTTGTCAAGAAAAACCCTATAAATACACCTAGTAAAAATCTAGGGAACTTAAGAATATTATTCCAAAATGTTTGCATATTGTCTTGTGATATTTACTAATTCTTTTGTACACTAAAATAGTGTATGATAGTACTCTTAATTTTTTTGTCATCTACTATACTATATAATTAAATATGTTAACAGATTTGAATCGTGTACAAGTTTTAAGTGAAGCATTACCATTTATACAAAAATTTTCCGGTCGTACTATTGTGATTAAGTATGGAGGAGCTGCTATGAAAAATGATTTACTTAAAAGTAAATTTATAGAAGATATTCTACTCTTATCTTATATAGGTATTAAACCTATATTAGTTCATGGTGGTGGTCCCATTATTAATACTTGGTTAAAAAAAGTTAATATTAAATCGTACTTTGATAATGGTATACGTGTTACAGATAAAGAGACCATGGAGATAGTAGAAATGGTTTTAGTTGGAAAAATCAATAAGGAATTAGTTACTTTATTAAATAAAAAACAAGGTTCAGCTGTTGGTTTATCCGGCAAGGATGGGAAGTTAATTGTAGCATCAAAGTTATATAATGATCCTAATAATTTCGTTGGTTCTGTCAAGCAAGTTAATATAAAAATTCTAGAACTTTTGTTAAAATCGGGTTATATACCTATTATTTCCAGTGTAGCTGCAGACGAGCATGGTCAATCTTATAATATTAATGCTGATACAGTTGCAGGTGCACTTGCTGATGCTATACAAGCAGAAAAATTGATTTTGTTAACAGATATTTTGGGTATAATGGGTAATCCGTCAAAACCTGAAACATTAGAAAGACATTTAACTATTGATCAAGCTAAGAAATTAATTGATCAACAAGTAATAGTGGGTGGTATGATACCTAAAGTAGATTGTTGCATTAAAGCTTTACAGGGAAATGTAAAATCAGCACATATTATTGATGGGAGAGTTGAACATGCTTTGTTACTAGAAATACTAACAACAGATGGAATAGGTTCTATGCTAACTATGTAAAGTATGAATTTAAGAAAGTTGTTCATTTTTTTGATTAGTGTTATATTAATATGGGGGCTCAGTAGCTCAGTTGGTTAGAGCAGGGGACTCATAAGCCCAAGGTCGCAGGTTCAAGTCCCGCCTGAGCCATATATATTGATTATTTAGTTAGGAGAGGTGGCTGAGTGGTCGAAAGCGGCAGATTGCTAATCTGTTGTATGGTTTTATTCATACCGAGGGTTCGAATCCCTTCTTCTCCTTAAATTTTTATTTGACAAATCTAAATATAATATGACACAATCAACTTAATTAAATAGGGACTGTAGTTCAACTGGTTAGAGCACCGCCCTGTCACGGCGGAAGTCGCGGGTTCGAATCCCGTCAGTCCCGTATTGTTAATTACTAGTTAATACTTAATTTCTTATCTGGTACAGGCGTGTATTCATTAATAATTTGTCTAAATTCTTCACCATTAATAGTCTCTTTTTCTATTAGTAAGTCAACCAGTCGATCAATAACGACTCTGTTCTCGCGTATGATTTTTATTGCTTTTTGATGACATTCTTCTACAATATATTGAATTTGTTGATCTATTTTTATTGCAATCTCATCTGAGTAGTCAGATGTATTAGCCATACCTCTTCCTAGAAAAGGATTGGATTCTTCGCTTTCTAAAGATAAAGGCCCAATATTAGACATACCAAATCGTGTTACCATTTGTCTAGCCATAGATGTAACTTGCTGTAAATCATTACTAGCCCCTGTAGTTACTTCTGTATCTCCAAAAACCACTTCTTCAGCTGCACGTCCGCCTAAAGCTCCCATAATTTTACATAATATTTGTGATCTAGAAATTAAGCTAGGGTCTTCAGAGGGTGTAAACCATGTTAAACCTCTTGCTTGGCCTCTTGGAATTAATGTAACTTTTTGCACAGGATCGTGGTCTTGAAGTAATGTTCCTATAATAGCATGCCCGATTTCATGATATGCTATTAATCTTTTGCTTTTACTATCTACTAGTGGCGTTCCCTCCATTCCAGCAACTACTCTATCTATAGACGAATCAATCTCATTTAATGTAATACTTGACTTTCTTCTACGAGCTGTTAATATAGCGGCTTCATTTAGTAAATTTGCTAAGTCTGCTCCAGAAAAACCAGGTGTTCTTCTTGCTATTGTATCTAAAGATACAAGGCTATCAATTTTTTTATTACGCGCATGTACTTGTAAGATAGCTAATCTTCCTTTGAAATCAGGTACTTCGACGGACACTTGTCTGTCAAAGCGGCCTGGCCTTAACAAGGCAGAGTCTAAAATATCAGCCCTATTAGTAGCTGCAATTACTATAATGCCTGTGTTCCCTTCAAATCCATCCATCTCAGTCAGTAGTTGATTTAATGTTTGCTCTCTTTCATCATTTCCACCTCCTATTCCTGTCCCTCTTTGTCTGCCAACTGCATCAATTTCATCAATAAATACAATACAAGGTGCATTTTCTTTAGCTTTCTTAAATAAGTCTCTAACTCTCGATGCACCTACACCTACAAACATCTCAACGAATTCAGACCCTGAAATACTAAAAAAAGGAACTTTGGCTTCACCTGCGATAGCTTTTGCTAGCAGTGTTTTTCCTGTACCAGGAGGACCGATTAGTAGTACACCTTTAGGTATTTTTGCGCCTACTGCTGTAAAGCATTCAGGTTGCTTAAGAAAGGTTACTACTTCTTCAAATTCTTCTTTTGCTTCGTCAATACCTGCAACATCCTCAAATACTACTCCAGTTTTAGCTTCCATCTGAAATAAGGCTTTAGATTTACCAAATGACATAGCTTGTCCAGGGCCTCCAGCTCCTCCATTGGATCTTCTAAATAATAAAGCAAGTCCACCTATCAGAAATAATGGAAATAAAAGATTGCCTAATAAATTCCATAAAGCACTTGTATTTCTTATTGGATGAGCGTCTAGATCAACGTTAGCTTTTCTTAACTTAGTAACTAATTCTGGTGCACTAGCAGGTAACTCTACTCTAATTTTTTGTACTCGATTGCCTAATTCGGGACCCACAGCTTCTATTATTGCTGTATGACTATTATCATACATATCAACTCTTTTAACCCAACCCATATCTAAGTATTCTAGAAAACGTCCATAAGTCATTCTTGAGCTAGCTATATTAGTATTTAATTCATTTGTCGTTGGAGCAAGGAATCCTTGCCATAAAAAAAAGCTGATTACCATTATCGGTAGAGACCATAGTAAGAAAGTTTTCCAAGATAATTTCATAGTAGATTTGCCTTATATATTGTGTCATATCAAATAGGTTTGATTTTTAATATTTATTAAAACTCTTTAAATGAATTTAACATTTTTAAGATTTTGTCGGCAACTAAAATCCCTTAAATATCTTCTTTTAAATTCTATTCTTTACATAAGTTTATTTTTTTATTTTCTTAACTATATCTGCTATATTCTAATGTATATAGTTGTTTAGTTTTAATTTGTTAATATTATGATTAAAAAAGGTTCAATAGTTAAAATTTTAAGAAAAGAGTCCTATTGGTATCAAGATACAGGTACTGTAGTAAAAGTAGAAATAGATATTAAATACCCTGTTTTAGTTCGTTTCTCTAAGGAAACTTATAGTGGAGTTATTACTAATAATTTTGCTCAAGATGAAGTTATGGTTATTAATTAAAATTAGATAAAAAGCATTACATTGTAATGCTTTTTATCTTAACTACCTAATGTTGCCCAATCTACGTCTACATTTTCTAAAATTAATGATGAATTATATATCTGTAAAATAATAAGTAAAAATAGGAAAAATAATAACATAAATACTGCCATAATAGGTGTAGTGCCCCAACCGGGAGCAACTTTACCATATTCTGAATTTAGTGGTCTTAATATTTCTCCAAGTCTAGTTCTTAAAGCCATGGTACTTTATAGTTTTTTTAATCAATTATATTTATAATATACTATAGAAATAAATCTATTCTATTTGTATTTAATATATGGAAACTGCAACAGTTCTTAGTATTTTCATTTCTAGTTTGTTACTAGGAATCACAGTATATTCTATATATACTGCTTTTGGACCGATTTCTAAAGAATTACGGGATCCATTTGAGGAACATGAAGAATAATTATACTTTATGTTCTTATTAGCTTAATTTTCTTATTATCACTCTCAATTTAGATCTTATATTGAGAGTGGTATAAAGTTATATTACTTTATTTTATTTTGCAATTCTTGGTGGATCTCTGAAGAAAATTGCAAAAAATATTACCATTAGAGTACCTACTAATAAAAATACATAAACTAGTGCTTCCATTGAAATTTTTCCTTATGTTTTTATATTCTAATTGAATTTATTTTATACTGCGCCTTGCTTCTTACTACTTCTATCACCTAATTTTTGGAAAGCTCCAAATTCTACTTGCTCTGTAACTTCTGCTCCTATACCTGCAAAAACATCTCTAAAGATAGTTCTAGATCCATGCCATAAATGGCCAAAAAAGAAGATTAATGCGAAATTGGCATGTCCAAATGTAAACCAACCTCTTGGGCTACTACGAAATACACCATCTGATTCTAAAGTAGTTCTATCAAATTCAAAAACTTCACCCAGTTGTGCTTTACGTGCATACTTCTTAACACTAGGTGCATCATTAAATACTTTACCGTTCAATTTGCCACCATAAAAATTTACAGTTACTCCTACTTGCTCAATGCTATATTTAGATTCAGCTCTTCTGAATGGTATATCTGCCCGTATAATTCCATCTTTGTCAACTAAAATTACAGGAAAAGTTTCAAAGAATGCAGGCATACGTCTAACAGTTAGTTCCCTACCTTCTTTATCTTGAAAGATAGGGTGTCCTAGCCATGCTTCTGCAATGCCATCACCTTTATCCATAGGCCCAGCTCTAAAAAGGCCTCCTTTAGCAGGATTATTTCCAATATAATCGTAAAAAGCTAACTTATCTGGAATTTTCGACCATGCTTCTTCAGCTGTAGTACCTTCGTTTAATGAATTTTCTACTCTTCTTTCAATTTCTTGCTGAAAGTAGCCGCTATCCCACTGGTATCTTGTAGGTCCGAATAATTCCAATGGTGTTGTAGCCGACCCATACCACATAGTTCCACAGGTTACAAATGCGCTGAAGAAAACAGCGGAAATACTACTTGACAGCACAGTTTCTATATTTCCCATCCTTAGTGCTCTATAAAGTCTTTGTGGTGGCCTAACTGTTAAATGGAATAAGCCTGCTAATATACCAACTGTACCAGCTGCTATGTGATGAGAAGCAATTCCACTAGGATTAAAAGGATTGAAACCGTCTGGTCCCCATGCAGGAGCAACAGGCTGTACTTTTCCTGTTATACCGTATGCATCTGATACCCAGATACCTGGTCCAAATAGCCCTGTTGCATGAAAAGCTCCAAAACCAAAGCATAGTAAACTTGAAAGTAATAAATGGATGCCAAATATCTTAGGTAGATCTAGTGCGGGCTCGCCTGTTCGAGGATCTCTAAACAATTCTAAATCCCAGTAAACCCAATGCCATATAGAAGCCAAGAAAAGCATGCCAGATAAAACGATATGTGTAATAGCTACACCCTCAAAACTCCATAATCCAGGATTATATACACTTTCACCTGTAATACTCCAACCTCCCCAAGAGTCTGTTACACCTAATCTTGCCATAAAAGGCATTACAAACATTCCTTGTCTCCACATTGGATTTAAAACAGGATCAGATGGATCAAAAACTGCTAATTCATATAATGCCATAGAACCTGCCCATCCTGCTACTAATGCAGTATGCATAAGATGAACAGAAATTAGTCTGCCTGGGTCATTTAAAACAACGGTATGTACACGGTACCAAGGTAGTCCCATTGAACTACATTCCTCCTAAAACAATTTGTTGATGACGTGCTTTTCTTACAATATTTATCTGAAAATCTATATGTTATTATAACATCTCTATATAATTTAAAGTACAATTTAGTATGATTTATGTGAAATCATTTGTCTTGTATAATAAAAACAGATTAAGCAAATAAAGCTTAATATAGCTAAATTATCTAATATATTTAAGTTCATCCAAATGTTATGTATATAGTAAATGGGATTTTGTATATATGCATATCGAATGCTTTCTATTGCATATGTTAGAGGATTTAAGCTTGCCAAAATCTGTAACCAAGAAGGCATAAATGATAAAGGTGCTAATGCTGTACTTGAAAATAAAGTAGGCAAATTTATAATGAAAATCAAAGCTAAAAATTCTATATGACCAGGTAAAATAAAGCCTAAACAGATACTTACACTAGCTATACTTAATGTAATCAATACAATAATTAATAAGATTATAATTAAATTAGAGAGATATATAATATGTTTTGTAGTTATTATGCTAAATAAGATTATACTTAAGGTTTGCATGACTGTAACACTAGTAATGAAACATATAGACGAGAATAACAGGCAATCTCTAGATATTATTGGTGATACTAAGATACGATTCAAAAATCCGAACTCTCGATCAAACATCATAGGTAAGCCAGCATTAATAGCGCCACTAAAACAAGTAAAGACAATAATGCCTGGACTTAGGAAAACATTATACTTTAAATTGGTAATAAAAAAACCAATAGGAGCGTTCTGAAAAAGAGATCCAAATAATATTAACCATAGTAATGGTTGTATAATTCCAGCAATTAGTAAAGCGGGTCTTCTTTTTGCTTGTACATATAAGCGTTTAGTTAATGAATAAACTTCATTATGCTTGTATATATAATTTACATTTTGATTTAGTATAGAAGTGGGTTGTAATTTCATTAACTATTTATATATTTTATTTTAATGGTATTTAATCTTATATTAATAATGTAAATTTATTTGAGAAATATGTGATCTTAATTTTATGAATTTATAATATTTTTTACATTAAAATATACTTATTTATTATAGATGAATTAATTTTATGATTTAATGGTTTGTAAAATAAAGTATAATTAGTCACTTTATTTGTAATTTTAAACTTAATTTATCTTAGGAGATACAAAGATATGGCAGATTTTGTAGTAACATTAGTCAAAGAACAAGATGGAATATCTCAAGAACAAGAGATTACTTGTGCACAAGATGATATCATATTAGATGTAGCAGAAGAGTTAGGTATTGATATGCCTTATTCATGCCGTTCAGGTTCTTGTTCTACTTGTGCAGGCTTATTAATAGAAGGTGAGGTGTCACAAGACGATCAATCGTTTTTAGATGACGATCAAATAAAATTTGGTTGCGTATTAACTTGTGTTGCCTATCCTGTTTCTGATTGTACAATCAAAACACATCAAGAAGACGAATTATTCTAATTTATATAAAGTGAGAATTTTTTAATATTCTCACTTTTTATATCTTTTTTAATAATTAAAGTTTCACTTCAATATCAACACTAGAATGTATATTAAGTTTCATTAGTGAATCTATAGTTTGTGAAGACGGTTCATGTATTTCTATAATTTTTATATGTGTTCTAATTTCAAAGTGTTCCCGCGCATCTTTATCTACATGTGGAGATCGTAAAACACAATAAATTCTACGTTTAGTAGGCATCGGTATAGGGCCTATAGCTTTTGCTAGGGTTCTATTAGCGGTTTGAATTATTTCCTGACAGGATTGATTAAGTATGTTGTAATTGTAAGCTCTAAGTTTAATCCTAATCTTATTTTCTATAGACATTTGACCTTCTTGTTTGTTATTTAAGTATTTTAGATACAACACCAGCTCCTACTGTTTTACCACCTTCACGAATAGCAAATCTCATACCTTGTTCAATAGCAATGGGATTAATTAGTTCTGCACTCATTTTAATTCTATCTCCAGGCATAACCATTTCTGCTTCAGAACCATCATCAGCAGTAAATTGTGTAATAGTTCCTGTAACATCAGTTGTTCTTACATAAAATTGAGGACGATATCCTGAGAAGAATGGAGTATGTCTTCCACCTTCGTCTTTTGTTAAAATATAAACTTCAGCTTCAAACTGAGTATGAGGTGTAATAGTTCCTGGTTGTGCTAAAACCATACCTCTTTCTATATCTTTTTTTTGTACGCCGCGCAACAAAATACCTATATTATCTCCAGCCATACCTTCATCAAGAGTCTTTTGAAACATTTCTAAGCCAGTAATTGTAGTTGTAGTTGTTTCTTTTAGCCCTACTATTTCAATGCTGTCCCCTACTTTAATAATACCTCTTTCGATTCTCCCAGTAGCTACAGTACCTCTGCCTGTAATTGAGAATACGTCTTCTACTGCCATTAAGAAAGTTTTTTCCACGTCTCTTACAGGAGTAGGTATATACTTATCTACAGCATCCATTAAAGAATGTATTTTATCTACCCATTCGTCTTCCCCTCTCTGTATAGATTCATTAGTATTGATAGCTTGTAATGCTAATAAAGCAGAGCCACTAACAAACGGTATCTCATCTCCAGGAAAATTATACTGTTCTAGTAATTCGCGTACTTCTACATCTACTAACTCTAATAATTCTTGATCATCTACTTGGTCTTCTTTATTAAGAAAGACTACTATATTTGGCACGCCAACTTGCTTTGCTAATAGTATATGTTCTCTAGTTTGTGGCATAGGTCCATCTGCTGCGGAAACAACTAATATAGCTCCATCCATTTGTGCAGCTCCAGTAATCATGTTTTTGACATAATCAGCATGTCCAGGACAGTCAACATGTGCGTAATGTCTATTACTTGTTTCATATTCTACATGAGCTGTGTTTATTGTTATTCCTCTTGCTTTTTCTTCTGGAGCAGCATCTATTTCATCAAATTTTTTTGCTTTTGTATTACTAGCTGCTGCAAGCGTAGCAGAGATAGCTGCTGTTAATGTTGTCTTACCATGATCTACATGGCCAATAGTACCTATATTTACATGAGGTTTTTTTCTTTCAAATTTTTCTCTTGCCATTGTAATTTTGTCCTTGTTATCTATATTAATAACGATAGTGGGCAAATGCTTTGTTTGCTTCTGCCATTCTATGAGTTTCTTCTTTTTTTCTAATGGAATTACCGCTTTCATTATAAGCATCTATTATCTCGTTGGCTAGTTTAATAGCCATATTTTTACCAGATCTTTCACTAGCAAATCTAGTGAGCCATCTTAAGGCAAGATTGGTACCTCGATAAGCTCGAACTTCAATAGGTACTTGATATGTTGATCCGCCTACTCTTCTTGCTTTTACTTCTACTAGAGGAGTAATATTGCGAATAGCTTTTTCTAGAATTTCTAAGGGCTCATAAGATGTTTTATTGTCTATAATCTCTAAAGCTTCGTAAATTATTCTTTGTGCTAAGCTTTTTTTTCCGTGTTTAAGGATTCTAGATATAAGCATACTTATAAGTTTGCTATTGTATATTGGATCAGGGGCTATAATTCTTTTTTTTGCTGTATTACGACGAGACATATAGTAAATATAAAGAGTTAGATAATTTTTATGTTAAGTTTTTGGTCTTTTTGTACCATACTTTGACCTGCTTTTTTGTCTATTCTTTACTCCAGATGAATCTAAGGTTCCTCTAACTACATGATATCTTACACCAGGTAAATCTTTGACACGTCCTCCTCGGATTAACACTACAGAATGCTCTTGAATATTATGTCCTATACCTGGTATATATGCTGTAACTTCGAATCCAGATGTAAGTCTTACTCTAGCTACTTTGCGTAAAGCAGAATTAGGTTTTTTAGGTGTTGTTGTATAGACTCTTGTACATACTCCTCGTCTTTGAGGACATGCTTTCAGTGCAGGAGATTTAGTTTTATTTTCGGATTGTTTTCTTTTTGACCTAACTAATTGTTGAATCGTTGGCATTATGTATTTAATATATTCATATTTAGTTGAATATTCTTTATATTATAAAGATTGTATGATACAGTGTCAAACCTTGTGGTTATATGCATGGCTATAAAACAAATAAATTGATCTCAGATTATCTTAGTTTATATTTACGCATAAATCTTTCTACTCTTCCTTCAGTATCTATAATTCTTTGAGAGCCTGTAAAGAAAGGATGATTGCCTGACCAAATATCAACATGTAGCTCAGGTTTAGTTGACCCTACTGTCATAATTTCTTTGCCATCACAATATACTTTGGATTCAGGATACCATTCTGGGTGTATATTTTTTTTTGTCATAGTATTATAATTTATGTAAATTAAGAAGCTTTAACGTTTTGAGTATTGTGGTGCTTTTCTAGCTTTTCTTAAACCATATTTTTTTCTTTCTTTGGCTCTAGCATCTCTTGTTAAAAAACCTTCTGACTTTAGAGTTGTGCGGTTCTCAGGATTAATTCGACATAGTGCTCTAGCTAATCCTAATCGAATTGCATCAGCTTGCCCAGTTAAGCCTCCTCCTTCTGCTTTTACATGAATATCATACTCTTTACTTAAACCTAATACTTTTAGGGGAGAATAAGAAATACGCATATAATTGGGGCTAAATTGTAAATATGATTCTCCAGGTAAACCATTAATAATAAGTTTACCTGAGCCTGGTGTTAATTTAACGCGTGCTATGGATGTTTTGCGCCTGCCAGTACCAAAATAATGTACTTTTGTGATTGGATCTGTTATTGCCATATTCATTTTACTAAAATTTGTTCAGGTTGTTGGGCACTATGTGGATGAGTTTTATTTCTATAGACTTTAAGTTGACTAAATAGCTGTTTACCTAGAGAGTTTTTTGGCAACATGCCTTTAATAGATTTTTCAACAATTCTTTCAGGTAATCTATGCTGTAGACTAGTAAAGTTTTCTACTTTTAATCCACCAGGATAGCCAGAATGTCTTTTGTATAGTTTTTGCTTATCTTTTTTGCCCGTTATTATAATATGTTCTGCATTAATTATAATAATATAAGTATTATTGCTTATATGTGGCATATAAGTGGCTTTATTTTTCCCTCGTAAAATAGCTGCGACTTCTGTACTTAGACGTCCTAAGTTTCTATTATATGCGTCAACTATATACCATTTATGTGGATCATTTTTTATAGATGTTACGTATGTTTTATTCATTTAGATTATAAATAGTTATTATATTTTTTCTCTTTGAGGCAAACTTATATCAAGTTTGTCTTGTAGTGCTTCAATTACTTCATCTGCAGATTTTTGTCCAAAATTTTTTATTTCTAATAATTCTTCTTGTGAGTAATCTAATAAATCTGATATAGAGTGAATCTGAGCTCTTTTTAGGCAATTATATGCACGTACAGACAATTGTAATTCTTCAATAGGGACAGAACTAATAATTTCTTCCTTTGAGATATTATTTTCTTTCTTGGCTTCAAAATTAATATTTTTTAATGGATGAAATAAATCTGTTAGTACATTAGCCCCTTGACCTATTGCCTCTTGTGGAGATAAGCTGCCATTTGTCCATATCTCAAGGTATAATTTTTCTTGTATTAAGTTTGAGTTTATCCTCTTTTCTTCTATAGTATAATTAAATTTTGTGGCAGGCATAAATACAGCATCTATTTGTAAAAAGTCTATTGACTTATTGTCTATGCCTTTTTCTATGAGTCTATATCCACTTCCTTGCTCTATACGAAATTCCATTTCAAAAATGGTATTATTGCATATGGTGGCTATATACTGTTTAGGATCTATGATTTCTATATCAGGTGGTAATTCAAAGAGTCCAGCTGTTATAATCGCAGGACCTTGTATTCGAAGTCTACCTATTTGAGGTTCTTTATTATAACTTTTTAGTACTACTTCTTTAAGGTTAAGTAATATTTCTAATACGTCTTCACGTACACCTGTAATAGTAGAAAATTCATGATTTACCCCAGCAATTCTTACGGCTACAATAGCTGTTCCTTGTAAATCTGATAAAATAGTTCTTCTTAAAGAATTACCAACTGTGATACCTTGCCCTTGTTTTAAAGGTTCTAATACGAAATGCCCATATTGTGCTCGTGCACCCGATGTTTTTGACTCTACGCATTCTATATGAAAATGAGCCATTTAGTAGAATTATGTTGTTCAGATTTTTTATATAAACAGACTATTAAGCTTGCTATCATACATCAAAATAATTTATACTCTTCTTTTTTTCGGTGGCCTACATCCATTATGTGGTACTGGAGTTATATCTTTAATTAAGGTGATATTGATTCCAGTAGCCTCTAGTGCTCTAATTGCAGTTTCACGTCCAGCACCCGGACCATTGATAAGTACTTCGGTTTGCTTCATACCTTGTTCGATAGCTTGTTTGGCAGCTTTTTCTGCTGCAATTTGGGCTGCGAAAGGCGTACTTTTCTTAGCCCCTTTAAAACCACTTCCTCCAGATGATGACCATGAAATAGTTTCACCGCTAATATCTGTGATAGTTATAATAGTATTGTTGAAAGTTGATTTTATATGGGTGATACCATTAATAACTTGTTTTTTTTGTCTATTTGATCCTTTTTTTCCTTGTCTAGCCATGGTTTATTTTATAGTTTTTAACAATAATTACTTTATTTACGATTAGTTCTTTTTTTGCTATTTCTTTTAGTTCTAGCATTGGTTCTTGTTCTTTGCCCTCTTAAAGGTAAATTATTTCTATGTCTTTTCCCCCTATAAGTTCCAATATCTATAAGCCTTTTTATATTAATTGACTCTAATCTTTTAAGATCTCCTTCTATTTGGTATTCCTCAGTTAATACTTTTCGAATGCATACAATTTCTTGATCATTAAGATCTTTTATAAGAGTATCAGGATTAATTTGTGTTTTCTTTATAATTTCTTGAGAGCGTGATATGCCAATGCCATAGATATAAGTTAAACCTGTTTCTACTCTTTTATTCTTAGGTAAATCTACCCCTGCTATTCTAGCCATACTTAATTTTATCCTTGTCTTTGTTTATGCTTTGGATTTGTACAAATAACCATAACACGTCTATTCCTACGTATAATTCTACATTTATCGCATATTTTTTTTACAGAGGGTCTAACTTTCATATTTTATAATGATTTGAATTGTGTAAATCTAAAACTTACTCCATCATATTATCATATTGTTGTGATATAATATATGTCTGAATTTGTTTTGCTGTATCTATAGCTACACCCACAAGAATTAGAAGAGATGTAGCACCAAATCCCTGGAAAGATTTGTTGTTTGTAATTATTGATATAAAAGCTGGTATTAGTGCTATTATAAAAAGGAAAATAGCTCCAAGGAAAGTAAGTTTGCTTAAAATGTAGTTTAAATATTTTGTGGTGTCTACCCCTGGTCTAATTCCTGGTATACTAGCCCCCATTTTCTTTAGATTTTTAGCTATGTCTATAGGATTTAAAATTAAAGATGAATAGAAATAGCTGAAACTTATAATCAATAAACAATACAGTGGTAAATATAATAAACTAGATGGTATAAATAATACAAGAATACGCTGTAATATAGAATTACTAGTTGCTTGCAATAAATAAGGAGGTAGTGCAATAGCTGCAGAAGCAAAAATAATAGGCATCACGCCCCCTTGATTAATCTTTAGTGGTATATAGCTCTGCGGATTTAATTTGCTCGTTTTACTTAATTGCTTTGCTGAAATAATTGAAATTTTTCTCTTGCCTTCTTGGATTGCTATTGTACTAACTAATATAAATAAAAAAAATACTACTATAATAGATAGGCTGATAGTATTAGTATTATTAGTAAAATTAATTTGGTAATTTTGTAAAGTTTTAGGTAGACCTGAGACAATATTTTGGAAGATTAATAATGATGCCCCATTACCTATCCCATATTCGGTAATAACTTCTGAAAACCACATAATGATTACAGATCCTGTAGTTAGTGTAAAAATGCAATCTAAAGTGAAATTAATATTCCAATTAAAGACATACGGCTTTAACCAAAAAGCTATACCTAGACTTTGCAAAATAGCCCATATTACAGTAATATATCTGGTTATTTGATTGATGTGTTGTCGCCCTAATTCACCTTCTTCTTTTTGTAAATTTTCTAATTTTGGTATAACTTTTGTCATTAGTTGAATAACTATAGATGCATTAATATATGGCACAATGCCAAGTGCAAAAATGCCAATTGTAGTAAATCCGCCTCCTGCAAATAAATTTAAAAAATTTAGTAGACTATTTTGTGTTAAGTTGTTATTCCATGTAGTATGATCTATACCTGGTAATGGAATAAATATACCAAGTCTTGCAACTAATAAAATACTTACAGTAGTAATAATTTTTTTTTGTAATTGAGTAGGTGCTTTTGTGTCCATGTATTGTTCTTATTATTGAAGCTAATATTCGTTCGCTTAAATTTTAAAAGCATCATAAACTATATAAATTCTCGACATTTATATCTCTGTTGTCGGCAGTCTCTTTAAAAGTTTTCAAGCTACTTAAAGCGTTTAAAACAGCTCGTGCGTTATTAAGAGTATTATTAGATCTCAATTGTTTTGCTAGTATATTCTTAACACCAGCTAATTCTAAGACTGTTCTTGTAGATCCGCCTGCAATGACACCAGATCCAGTGGCAGAGGGTTTAATAATTACTTTTGCAGCCCCTGATATACCTTCTGTCGGATGTGGTATGGAATAAGATTTTGTTAAAGGTATTTGAATAGTATGTTTCTTAGCATCAGCAACACCTTTTTTCACAGCTCCAATTACATCACTAGCTTTTCCTATGCCAACACCTATTTGACCGTTTTCATTACCTACTACTAGAACAGCTCTAAAGCTCAGTTTTTTGCCTCCTTTAACTACTTTAGTTACTCTTTTTACTTGTACAACTCTTTCAGACCACGTTGTTTCTTGCTCTTTAAGTTTGGTGTTTTTTTTTCTTGTAATCATATATATAAAGATCCTCTAAAATATTAAGCCTTCTTTTCTGGCTGCATCGGCTAAAGCCTTAATTCTTCCATGATATAATTTTTTACCGCGATCAAATATTATTTGGTTAATCCCTTGCTTTTTTGACTTGATAGCTATACTCTGCCCAATTATATTTGCTGTTTTGCAGTTAGCTCCCGATTTTATTTGATTTTTTAATTCTTTGCATATACTAGAACTACTAAGTAATATTTTACAATTTATATCATCTATTACTTGTGCATATATATGTTTATTAGATTTAAATACATATAAACGAGGACGTTTAGGTGTACCCTTTATTTTTTTTTTCATATTATTATTTAAAATATTAGTATTTACTTACCAGCTTTTCCAACTTTTCTATTGATGATTTCTTTATGATATCGAATGCCTTTACCTTTGTATGGTTCAGGAGGTCTTATAGATCGGATTTTTGCTGCTGTTTGCCCGACTATTTCTTTATCAATTCCTATTATTGTAATAATATTATTATTTTCTACTTTAATTGATATATTATTTTCTGGTTTTATAGTTATAGGGTGGCTATAGCCTACATTAAGTATTAAATTTTTGTCTTCCATCTGACATCTATAGCCAACACCATGAATTTCTAATTGTTTTGAGAATCCATTAGATACTCCTATTACCATGTTATTCACTATTGTCCTAGATAGTCCATATAATGCTTGTGTTTTTTTATCATTATTATTTTTCGTTAATAGAATAGTTTTATGGTTTTCAGTTATTTTGATACATTCTGGTATTTTGCATGTTAGTTTTCCTTTAGGCCCCTCGATTTTTATATTGGAACCATCAATAGATGCTTTTATTTGTTCAGGTACATTAATAAACTTTTTTCCGATTCTAGACATAATAATTATTGATTAAATTGATTTACCATATATAACATAGAACCTCTCCACCCAATCCATGATGTCTTGCAGTTTTATCTGTCATAACCCCTCTAGATGTTGAAATAATAGCTATGCCTATACCATTAAGTACACGTGGTATTTCTTTGTGATTAGCATACACTCTAAGTCCAGGTTTACTAATCCTTTTTAAGGAAGTGATTATAGGCTGTTTGTGATTGCCTTTATATTTTAATGATATTAATAAATATTTGCGAAATTTATTTGTAATTTCTTCAAACTCATATATAAAACCTTCCTCTTTTAGTATACGAACTATATTATGAGTCATTTGTGTTGAAGGTAATTGTACTATTTGGTGTTTTGCCAAGTTTGCGTTACGTATACGTGTTAACATATCTGAAATTGTATCATTAACCATAAATGTATAATCTCCTGTTTATTTAAAAGGCATACCAAATCCTTTGAGTAAAGCGAAGCTTTCGGTATCATTTTTTGCTGTTGTTATAATAGAAATATCTAAACCTCTGATTTTATCAATGTTATCATATTCTATTTCTGCGAATATTAGCTGCTCTTTAATACCAAGATTATAATTGCCACGACCATCAAAGTTTTTTGAATTTATACCTCGAAAATCTCTGATTCGTGGTAGTGCTAAGTTAATTAGTTTATTTAAAAAGTCGTACATTTTCTCTTTTCTTAAGGTAACCATTAAACCTATAGGTACATTGTCTCTAATCTTAAATCCAGCTATAGATTTTTTAGCTCTTGTTACAATTGGCTTTTGGCCCGTAATTAATGTGAGTTCTTGTATGCTATTTTCTAATGCTTTAGAATTTTGTGCAGCTTCTCCTAACCCTCTGTTAATAGTTATTTTAGTAACTTTCGGTATCTCATGAATATTTTTGTATTTAAATTCTTGAAGTAAATCAGAGCAAATTTTTTCTAGGTACAATTGTTTAAATGAGTTCTTCATAAGTATTTTCATGCTTATTATATGTTTAATCTATTCTATTATTATTATGTTTCCTAACATTAGAGCTATGTATAGGTTGTTCAATAAAAAGAATTTGACCGGATTCACCTTCTTTCTTCGGTTTTATATGTTTCGTAGCTTTGTTCAAATTTTCAATAATAATAGTATGTTTTTCCCTTATAACTTGTTTTACATGAGCTATTTTTCCTTTGTGTTTGCCCGAAATAATTTCAATTTTGTCTCCTTTATTGATATGTATTTTTTCGTATATTTTCTTAATTTTTCGCATTATACTACCTCAGGTGCTAGTGAAATAATTTTTGAGAAATATTTATCACGTAATTCTCTGGCAATTGGTCCAAATACTCGTGTACCTCTAGGATTATTTTCTTGATTAATAATAATAGCTGCATTATCATTAAAGCGAATGCTCATTCCATCCTCTCTTCTTGACGTTTTTCTTGTTCTTACAACAACAGCTCTCACAATATCAGATTTTTTGATAGGCATATTTGGAGATGCATCTTTTACAACTCCAATAATTATGTCTCCAAGATAGGCATATTTAGGATTACTGCTTCCCAAAACTTGAATACACATAATTCTACGTGCCCCACTATTATCTGCGATATTTAAATAACTTTGAGTTTGTATCATTTGATTTTATTTATGAATGTCCAGCGTTTACTTTTGCTTAAGGGTCGTGTTTGTTGTATTTTTATTATATCTCCTATGTTACATATATTTTGCTCATCATGAACATGATATTTGTTTGTCTTTGAAATAGTTTTATCATATTTTCTGTGTGCAACTTTAGTTTTCACTATGACTGTAACGGTTTTATTAGCTTTATTACTAATAACTATTGCTGTAGTGTGTTGGCTAGGCATACGGTGATTTCTATAATTTATTAATTTCAGTTTCAACAGTTAATAACTGTGCTAATTTACGTTTAGTATGTTTAAATAAGTGTGGTTTTATTTCTTGTTGTGTTTTCTGCTTAATACTTAAATTTAATATTTCTCTCTTTGTAGCTATAATTTTTTCTTTTATATCCTTGCTATTGATATCATTAATGTTAGGTAGTACCATAATAAAAGCTTTGTTAATGTGTAATAAATTTAGTTTTAATAGGTAATTTATACGATGCTAACTTCATTGCTTTTTGTGCAATTGTTTCAGGTACTCCTGAGATTTCAAATAAAATATGTCCAGGTTTAATAACAGCTACCCAATACTCGGGTGCTCCTTTCCCAGATCCCATTCTAGTTTCAGCAGGTCTAGCTGTAACTGGTTTATCTGGAAAAACACGTATCCATAGTTTACCTCCCCTTTTTACATACCTAGTGATAGTCCTCCTAGTAGCCTCAATTTGTCTAGATGTTAACCATGTAGCTTCTAAACTTTGTAATGCATATTCTCCAAAGCAAATAGTGTTGCCTTTACTTGCTTTTCCTTGTATGCGTCCACGATGCTGTTTGCGAAATTTAGTTCTTTTAGGACTTAGCATATTAATTCTGTTTAATATTGTTTTAATTTTGAGTTCCTTCAGCTATTTTCGTTAATCTGTTCTTTAAAGTTTTCTCCTTTAAACATCCAAACTTTGATTCCTAGTACACCATAGATAGTTTGTGCGGTTTTATATGAATAATCTATATTAGCCCGTAATGTTTGTAATGGAACACGACCTTCTCGAACCCATTCGCTTCGTGCTATTTCAGCACCATTAAGTCGTCCAGCAACTTGAATCTTAATTCCTTGTATGTTAGCTTTTTGTGCTCTTTGTATACCTTGTCTAACAGCTCTACGAAAAGCAACCCTTTTTTCTAATTGTTGGGCTATGAATTCTGCTATTAATGCTGCATGTGTATCAGGGTTAGTAACTTCTATAATACTAATGCGAATTTGCTTGTCATCTTTGAGTTTTTTTTCTAATGTATGTCTTAAGTTTTCTATTCCTGTACCCATCCTACCTAGTATTATACCAGGCCTTGCAGTATATATTTTTACTTCTATTTGGTTAACCTTTCTAATAATATAAATTAAAGATATACTAGCATTTTTTAATTCTAATTTTATGGTGCTTCTAATTTTATAGTCCTCTTCTAAGAATTTCGGATAAAATTTCATCTTAGAAAACCAAGAAGATCGATGTTTTTGTGTAATACTAATTCTAAACCCTAAAGGATGTGTTTTTTGTCCCATAATTTATTATTCCAAGAAAATAAGTTCAGTGTTTATTGCAACTTGATTGTTATATGGCAAGTGGGTTTTTGTATTGGAAATGCTCTCCCTTGTGCTCTGGGTTGAATACGTTTAATTTTAGGGCCTTGATTTGCATATGCTTCTATTATAATTAGGTTTTTCTTATCTGTATCATTGAAATTACTCGCAGCTGACACTAGAGTCTTTTTTATGTTATTACATGGTTTATAGGGCATAAATCGTAAAATTAGTAACGCTTCTTGATAATTTTTGCCCCTAATTTGATCTAAAATTCTTCTTACTTTATTTGGTGATAAACGTATGTATTTGCTTACAGCTCTGTTTGCTTTTGTCATTGAGATTTTATTTCTTTGCTCTCCGATCACTTTTTATATGACTTCTAAAAGTTCTAGTTGGTACAAATTCACCTAACTTATGGCCTACCATTTGATCTGATATGAAGACAGGGTAGTGTTGTTTACCATTATGAACTGCTATTGTATGGCCTACCATGTCAGGTATTATAGTAGATGATCTAGACCATGTTTTAATAGTTTCTTTTGCTTTTTGCTCATTTAGCTCATAGATTCTATTTAAAAGTTTAAATTCTATGTACGGTCCTTTTGATAAAGATCTTGGCATACTTTAAATCAATTTATTTTATTATTTACGTCTTCTTAATATATAGCGATTGCTATATTTTCTCTTTGAGCGTGTTTTCATCCCTAATGCTGGTTTGCCCCAAGGTGTTAAAGGTTTAGTGCGGCCAATTGGAGAGCGTCCTTCGCCCCCTCCATGTGGATGGTCTATTGGATTCATTGCAACTCCTCTAACTTTCGGTTTTTTACCTAACCACCTATTTCTTCCTGCTTTACCTATACTAATATTACTTGCATCTATGTTCCCTACCTGCCCAATAGTTGCATAACATTCTTTTCTTATCATTCTCACTTCACTAGAAGGCAATTTGAGAGTAACTAAATCACCTTCTTTTGCTATTATTTGAGCATATGCTCCTGCTGCTCTTACTATTTGCCCGCCTCTTCTTGGCTTTATTTCTATATTATGCACAGCTGTACCTAATGGTATTGAACTTAATGGTAATGCATTACCAACTTCTACTGGTACATTTACTCCTGCTAGAACAATACTGCCAATATTTAAAGATCTAGGGTGTAAAATATATTTTTTATCTCCATCTTCATAATATAATAATGCTATCCTTGCATTCCGATTAGGATCGTATTCTATACTTACTACTCTACCTTTTATATTGATCTTATTACGCTTAAAATCAATTAAACGGTATTTTCTCTTATGTCCTCCCCCTTTATGTTTTGATGTGATTAAACCTTGATTATTATGACCTCTTGGTCTATGGTTTTTAGTTATTAAAGATTTTTCAGGCTTATTTATGCTAATTTCACTAAAGGTTGAGACTGTTCTATTACGCGTGCCAGGTGTGTATGCTTTGTATAAACGAATTGCCATAATGTAAATCAATATATTGCTTGATTAATTGTCAGGGAATAGCTTAATAGTATTACCATCGTGTAATGTAACTATAGCTTTTTTATAGCTAGACTTTCGGCCTATGAATTTCCCTACTTTACGTTTTTTATGTGGTTGATTAGAGGTATTAATACTTTTTACTTTTACCTGAAATATGTATTCTATAGCTTGCTTAATAATAGGTTTATTAGCTTTCTTAGAAACAGCAAAACTATATTGATTCTCTTCAATGAGTTTTGTCGTTTTGTCTGTTAGTAAAGGGTACTTTACTAATTCTATTAGTTCCTCTTTTGAATATTCTTTATGAGTTATATATTTCATTGATTTTCTGTAAAGCTTGAGTATCTATGATTAGTTTTTCTGCTCTAATAAGAGATAATACATTTAATTGTTTACTCCCAATCAATTCTACATTTGGTAAATTTCGGAGAGATAAATATAAATCGTAGTTCTTTTCCATAACAATAATTAATATATTTTCCTTCCGAATGTTAGCACCTAAAAGATTAATTTTATTAACAATAGTTTTGGTATGAGGTTTATTAATACATTTATTAAGATCGTTGGTAATAATTGTTTTTTCTCTTTTATTATATATTAAATTTCGTAAGGCTAATCTTTTCTCTTTTATGTTAATTTTTTCCGTATATTTTTTTGATAAAGGACCAAAGATTATTCCTCCACCTCTCCATAAAGGTGAACGAGTTGATCCAGCTCTAGCTCTTCCGGTTCCTTTTTGCTTCCAAGGTTTGCGCCCACCACCTCTTACTTTACTTCGTGTTTTTGTATGAGCAGTACCTTGTCTTCTATTGTTTAATTGATTAGTTAAAGCTTTATGCACTGAGTATAAAGCTTGTTCATCTGAGTCACTAATTTTCAATGTAATTTGATGCGTATTCTTCTCATTGTTTGTAGAGTCAATGATAGGATAAAATATCTCTGTGCATTTAACCATGTTTTTATTGTGATTTAATACTAATTAAATTACCTGTTTTTCCTGGTATACTACCTTTTACTATAATTAGATTGCTGGTTGTATTTATATCAATAATAGTGAGATTTTTGATAGTTGTTTTTTTTCCTCCCATTCTACCAGCCATTTTTTTTCCTAAAAATACTCGTCCGGGTGTTGTTCCTGCTCCAATAGATCCAGGTTGTCTATGATTTTTTGATCCATGTGACATGGGGCCTCTATTAAAATGGTGTCTTTTTTGATATCCAGTAAACCCTCGTCCTATACTAAGACCGGAGATATTTATTAAGTTACCTATTCGAAATTTTTCAACTGTAATTGTGTCACCTAATCCAATGTTCTCTAATGAATTCAACTTATATTCACATAGATATTTTAATGGATGTATATTGGATTTTTTTAAGTGCCCACTTTCTGCCTTAGTAATTTTATCTTCATTTGTCTCCATATATCCTATTTGTACAGCTTTATACCCATCGTTTTCTTCAGTTTTAATATGTGTAATTACACATGGACCAGCTTGCAATATTGTGACAGGTATAGTATTTCCAAATTTGTCAAATATTTGAGTCATGCCAATTTTTTTCCCTAACAGACCAATAGACATAATGAGTTTGTTTTTATTCTTTCTGTAAGATTTTTACGCACAGGCTTAAATTAATTAAATATTTACTAACCCATTATCTTGTAAATCACTAGAATTTTCAAGCAAAATAATGAAATTAGTTTTATTGTCATTTTTGATTCGGTAAACACGCCTTTATTTATCTATGGATATAT